AATGAATTGCCTGAAAAAGGGCTATCTTGATAGGATAGATCATATAGGATTCCTATATTCATTTATATCTAATGGAATTAAACCATCTCTAAAAGAATCAAAATCTTATGTGCTTCATACACTAAAATATAAAGATAAGCTAATTAAGCTACTGGGTTCATACCCCATTTATAAAGGTCTACTCCTTTTCTTTTTAATTTTTAAAAATTCCTGAAAAATCATATTTATTATATTTATTGTTTTAAGAACATTTATTGTTATTTCAGCTAATTCATGAATTAGTGTATGAATAGGATTAGAAATTAACCTTTTATCATTTATCCCCCTAATGAATGATAAAAAAAATATTCTAGTATCCGAAACAATAATAAAATATTTTCTTATTCAAGCAATTGCCTCTACTCTTCTTTTAAGAATAATCTTAATATTTATAAATCTCCATTCTTACATATTTTCAATTTTTAGAAATTGAAATGACACCCTTATTATCCCTGTTTTATTGAAAATAGGAATAGCTCCATTTCATTTTTGATTTCCTCAAATTATTGAAGGATTATCATGATTTAACTCATTTATCCTAATAACTTGACAAAAAATTTCACCATTAATTATTTTATCATACCTAAATTCCAACCTTTTATGAATTTCAATTATTTTATCAGCAATAATCGGTGCTATTCACGGACTAAATCAAACTTCTTTACAAAAAATCCTAGTTTTTTCCTCTATCAATCACATAGCATGAATATGCTCAGCAATATCTTTTAGATACCTTCTAATATCCCAATATTTCTTATTCTATTCATTCTTTCAATTTACTATTATTTTATTTCTTAATAATAGAAATTTATTTAATTTAAATCAATTATTTAACTATTCAATTAATTCTTCTTCATTTAAAATTATTATTTTTTTTAATTTTTTATCTTTAGGAGGACTTCCTCCTTTCCTTGGATTCTTCCCCAAATGAATGATTATTCAAGCTCTTATAGAATCTTACTCACTAATAGTTTTATTCATTTTAATTATATTTTCAATAATCACTGTATTCTTCTATCTTCGAATAAGATTTTCTAGTTTATTAATTAATTCTTTAGCTCAAAAAAACCTATTTTTTTACAATTATAATAATTTATATATTATTTGCTCACTAATCTCAATTTTTTGTCTTCCCCTACTATATCTTGTACTTTAAGCTAAGGGTTTAAGTTAAATAAACTATTAGCCTTCAAAGTTAAAAATATAGAAAAATCTTTAAGCCTTAGTAAATATACTCCTTTAGAATTGCAGTCTAATATCATCAATATGACTATAAAGCTGATTAAAGAAATTAATTCATTAATAAATTTACAATCTATCGCCTATCTTCAGCCATTTAATCTCCTATTAATTGCAACAATGATTATTTTCAACTAACCACAAAGATATTGGAACACTATATTTTATTTTTGGAGCTTGAGCCGGAATAATTGGAACATCTTTAAGAATCATAATTCGAGCTGAATTAGGACACCCAGGAGCTCTAATTGGAGATGACCAAATTTATAATGTTATTGTTACAGCACATGCATTTATCATAATTTTTTTCATAGTTATACCTATTATAATAGGAGGATTTGGAAATTGACTTGTCCCATTAATATTAGGAGCTCCTGATATAGCATTTCCTCGTATAAATAATATAAGATTTTGACTTTTACCTCCTTCTCTTACCCTACTCCTAATAAGAAGAATATCTGAAAATGGAGCAGGAACAGGATGAACGGTTTATCCCCCCCTCTCTTCTTCTATTGCTCATAGAGGAGCCTCTGTAGATTTAGCAATTTTTTCTCTTCATCTAGCAGGAATCTCAAGAATCTTAGGGGCTGTAAATTTTATTACTACAATTATTAATATACGATCTTTCGGTATTACTTTTGATCGAATGCCCTTATTTGTTTGATCAGTTGGAATCACTGCAATTCTTCTTCTTCTATCCCTCCCAGTTCTAGCAGGAGCTATCACTATACTTCTTACTGATCGAAATTTTAATACTTCATTTTTTGATCCACTAGGAGGGGGGGATCCAATTCTCTATCAACATTTATTTTGATTTTTTGGACACCCAGAAGTGTATATTCTTATTCTCCCAGGATTTGGAATAATTTCTCATATTATTAGTAATGAATGTGGAAAAAAAGAAACATTTGGTTCTCTAGGAATAATTTATGCAATACTTGCTATTGGACTTCTAGGATTTATTGTATGAGCTCACCATATATTTACAGTAGGAATAGATGTTGATACTCGAGCCTACTTCACTTCAGCAACAATAATTATTGCTGTTCCAACTGGAATTAAAATTTTTAGTTGATTAGCAACTCTTCACGGAACACAATTATCTTATTCACCTTCAATTTTATGATCTTTAGGATTTGTATTTCTATTCACTATTGGAGGATTAACAGGAATTATTCTTGCTAATTCTTCAATTGATATTATTCTTCATGATACTTATTATGTTGTCGCTCATTTTCATTATGTTTTATCTATAGGAGCAGTATTTGCAATTATAGCAGGTATTATTCACTGATTTCCTCTATTTACAGGATTAACTCTTAATTCCTCAATTTTAACTTCTCAATTTACAGTAATATTTATTGGAGTAAATTTAACTTTCTTCCCTCAACATTTTCTAGGACTAGCAGGTATGCCTCGTCGTTATTCTGACTACCCAGATGCCTACACGACATGAAATATTATTTCTTCAATTGGATCCTATATTTCCTTATTTAGTATTATTATATTTATTTATGCAATTTGAGAAAGATTCCTCAACCAACGATTAATTGTTTTCTCTACACACATAAATTCATCTATTGAATGATTCCAAAATCTTCCTCCATCAGAACATAGATATAATGAACTTCCTTTATTAGCTTCATTCTAATATGGCAGATTAGTGCAATGAATTTAAACTTCATATATAAAGTTTCTTTTGTTAGAAATGACAAATTGAGCTAATATTAATCTTCAAGATAGTGCATCACCTCTTATAGAACAATTAATTTTTTTTCATGACCATACAATAATAATTTTAACAATAATTACTATTATTGTATCTTACACAATAATATCACTTTTTTTTAGAAAATCAACAAATCGATTCCTTCTCCATGGACAAAGAATTGAAATCATTTGAACAATTCTCCCAGCAATTATTCTTTTATTTATTGCCTTCCCATCTCTTCGATTATTATATTTAATTGATGAAATTAATGAACCCCTTATTTCCCTTAAATCAATTGGACATCAATGATTTTGAACATATGAATATTCTGATTTCAAAAATATTGAATTTGATGCATATATAATCCCAACAACTGAAATAGAAAGAAAAAATTTTCGACTAATTGAAGTAGATAATCGAACAATCCTCCCAATAAATTCTCAAATTCGAGTCCTTGTAACAGCAACAGACGTAATTCATTCCTGAGCAATCCCTTCCCTAGGTGTAAAAATTGATGGAACACCAGGCCGATTAAATCAAACTAATTTCATTATTAATCGACCCGGATTATTTTTTGGTCAATGCTCAGAAATTTGTGGAGCAAATCACAGTTTTATACCAATTGTTATTGAAAGAGTTACTCCTCTAACTTTTATACAATGAATTTCATCCTTATTATTAGATGACTGAAAGCAAGTACTGGTCTCTTAAACCATCTTATAGTAAATTAGCAACTACTTCTAATAAAAAAAACCAGTTTATTTATGCCTTGGAAGTTTTATGTCATAAATAATTCTAAAATAAATTTCATTTTGTAGTTTCACTTAGATTAAAAAAATTAGTTAATTTATAATATTAGCTTGTCAAGCTAAAGTTACTTACTTTCTAGTATTTTTTGATTCCACAAATAGCCCCATTAGCCTGATTCTCTTTATTTATAATTTTTTCTATCATATTTGTATTTTTTAACATTTTAAATTATTTTAATATTTTTTATACTCCTCTAACAAAGTCAATTATAGGCCAAAAAAAAATAACAATAAATTGAAAATGATAACTAATTTATTTTCTACTTTTGATCCTTCTTCAAGAATTTTAAATTTATCATTGAATTGAATAAGTTCAATATTAGGAATTTTAATTATTCCAGCAATATTCTGAATTATCCCATCCCGAGTCCACTTAATTTATTCCTCAGTAATTTTAACACTTCATAAAGAATTTAAAACATTACTAGGACCAAGAGTTCATCCAGGAAGAACACTTATTTTTATTTCTTTATTTTCTTTTATTATATTTAATAATTTTTTAGGCTTATTCCCATACATTTTTACTAGAACAAGACATTTAGCCTTCACACTAATTCTTAGCCTCCCTTTATGAGTAAGATTTATAGTATACGGATGATTAAATCATACACAACATATATTTAGTCATCTTGTTCCTCAAGGAACACCAGGTATTCTTATACCATTTATAGTATGTATTGAAACAATTAGAAATATTATTCGTCCAAGAACACTAGCAGTCCGACTAACAGCTAACATAATTGCAGGTCATCTCCTCATATCCCTTCTAGGTAATACTGGCCCATCAATATCTATTTTAATAGTAAATATTTTAATTATTACACAAATTCTATTGTTAACCTTAGAAATAGCAGTCTCAATTATTCAATCATACGTATTTGCTATTCTTAGAACACTATATTCTAGTGAAGTAATTTAATGTCAACACACTCTAATCACCCTTTTCATCTTGTAGATTTTAGACCATGGCCTTTAACAGGAGCCTTAGGAGCAATAACACTAGTCTCAGGAATAGTAAAATGATTTAATGTTTACTCTGCTGATTTAATTTATATTGGGCTTATTGTTACTATTTTAACAGTTTACCAATGATGACGAGATGTTTCACGAGAAGGAACCTTTCAAGGATTACATACAATTCCTGTAGTTATTGGTTTACGATGAGGAATAATCCTCTTTATTATTTCTGAAATTTTCTTTTTTATTAGATTTTTTTGAGCTTTTTTCCATAGAAGTTTATCCCCAACAATTGAGTTAGGAATATCTTGACCCCCTATAGGAATTCAATCTTTTAATCCATTTAGTATTCCTCTTCTAAATACTACTATTCTTTTATCATCTGGAATTTCAGTTACTTGAGCTCATCATTCATTAATAGAAAGAAATCACTCTCAGTCTTCTCAAGCTCTTTTAATTACAATTATTTTAGGGATTTATTTTACTATTTTACAAGGCTATGAATATTGTGAAGCTCCTTTTTCAATTGCTGACTCAGTTTACGGAGCAACTTTCTTCATAGCAACGGGATTTCATGGGCTTCATGTTTTAATTGGAACAACATTTTTATTAATTTGTTATATTCGACACTTAAATTACTCTTTTTCCTCAGTTCATCACTTTGGATTTGAAGCAGCTGCTTGATATTGACACTTTGTTGATGTAGTTTGACTATTTTTATACATCTCAATTTACTGATGAGGAGGATATTTATAAAGTATCTTGTATATTTGACTTCCAATCAAAAGGGCTAATTTTTAGTATAAATAATTTTCTCAATTTTTTTTGTTTCCTCTCTATTCTTATTAATTTCAATAATTATAATCTTTTTAGCAATATTTTTATCAAAAAAAACTATTATCGATCGTGAAAAAAGCTCACCTTTTGAGTGTGGATTTGATCCTAAATCCTCAGCCCGTCTTCCTTTTTCTCTTCACTTTTTTTTAATTGCGATTATTTTTTTAATTTTTGATGTAGAAATCACATTAATTTTACCTATAATTATTTGTTTGTATAATTGTAATATTTTATCATGAATTTTTACATGTTTTTTCTTTATTCTTGTTCTTCTTTTAGGGACCTATCACGAATGAGCCCAAGGAGCACTAACTTGATCATCTTAGGGTTGTAGTTAATTATAACGTTTAATTTGCATTTAAAAAGTATTGGTCTCAATCTACCTTGAATATGAAGCGATTTATTGCAATTAGTTTCGACCTAATATTAGATTTTTATCCTTATTCTTTAATTGAAGCCAAAGCAGAGGTATATCACTGTTAATGATAAAAATGAAATATATTCCAATTAAAGAAGTATAATGATCAAGAAAAAGCTGCTAACTTTAACTTTAATGGTTAAATTCCATTAATACTTTATTTTTATAGTTTATTAAAACATTACATTTTCAATGTAAAAATAAAGAGATTCTTTTTTAAATTACTATTTATAAGTATTTATAAATATTTATTTATCAATTTATCTTAAGGATAAATCCACTTTTGCAGCTTCAATACAATGCTCTTTTTAAGCTATTAAAATAAAAATTAAAAAGTATCATTATTAGTATAAATCAAATAAAAAGATAAATCTTTAAACTATTCAATTGAAATAATTGAAATTCTTGAGTTAATTTTACTAGCGAAACTCCTAATATTTTTGCCCCATAAACCTCTGATCATCCTTGATCTATTATTTTAAAATTTAATTTCCCTAAAATTAAAAAAATTTTTACTCTCCCTAACGTTGATAAAAGGGGCATAAATCATATTCTCCCTAAAAAAACTAGATAACTCTGTATTCTTGAAGATTTCTCCTTCTTTAAAAAACAAGAGTGATTTAAGTAATACCCTATAATACCTCCAATAACACATACTACTAAAGTTAGTATCTTTAATTCTAAGGATAAACAAATTATTGAAGGAAAAGGAAAAAGCAACCAATTTAAAATTCTACCTCCAATAATAGACATAAAACCTAATCTAATTATTCTTTTTCTTATAATTCATCCTTCATCATTTAGCACATTTAATCCTCTAAAATTTCTTACCCCAAAAATCGAAAAATATAATAATCGAAAAGTATAACTTACAGTCAATCCTGTAGAAAAAAAAAATAAAAAAAAACCAATTCTATTTAAAGAATTCAATAAAACAGTCTCTAAAATTAAATCCTTTGAATAAAATCCAGCTAAAAAAGGCATCCCACATAAAGCTAAATTTGAAATATTAAAACAACTTAATGTCACAGGTATAAAATTTCTTAATCCTCCTATCATTCGAATATCTTGAATATTTTGAACATTATGAATAATTGCCCCTGCACATAAAAAAAGTAAAGCTTTAAAAAGAGCATGTGTTAAAAGATGAAAGAAGGCCAATTTTCAAAATCCAAGAGATAAAATTCTCATTATTAACCCTAATTGAGACAAAGTAGATAAAGCAATAATTTTTTTTAAATCAAACTCAAAATTCGCCCCTACTCCTGCCATAAATATTGTTAATCCTCCAATAATTAACAAAAAGCTACTTATTAATCTATTAAAAACTAAAAATTCAAATCGAATTAATAAATACACCCCAGCAGTTACTAAAGTAGAAGAATGAACTAACGCAGACACAGGAGTAGGAGCAGCTATTGCAGCAGGAAGCCAAGAAGAAAAAGGAATTTGTGCACTTTTTGTTATTGCTGCAATAACAACTAAAATTCTAATATATTGTATGTATCTTTCAAAACAATAGTATTCTACTAAAAATAAATAATTTCAAGACCCATAATTTATTATTCACGCAATTGCAATTAATAATGCTACATCACCAATTCGATTAGAAAGAGCAGTTAATATCCCAGCATTATAAGACTTCACATTTTGAAAATAAATCACCAAACAATAAGAAACCAATCCTAATCCATCTCATCCAAGTAAGATTCTAATTAAATTTGGACTTAAAATTATTATTATTATTGAACCAACAAATAATAGTACTAACCAAATAAAACGATTAATCATCAAATCTCTTCCTATATACTCTATTGAATAGTAAACTACTAGGGAAGAAATTAATAAAACAAAAGATATAAAAAGTAAACTTATCCAATCTAACAATAAAGTTATCTCAATAATTATTGAGTTTAATGATAAAATTTCTCATTCCAAAAATATTCTAAAATCCTCTATAATACAAAATAATCCTGAAATAAAACAAAATAAGCTTGAACTAATCAATACTCAAAAGCTAATTAAACAAATAGAAATCTTCATGATTTAAAATGACTCTTCATATCTTTGACATCACAAATCAATATTTTCATAAACTATTTAAATAAATAAAAAGATCGCTCTTTAAAATTAAAATATTTAAAGGAATTCAATGTAAAAATAATAATAAAAACTCACGAATTCTTACAAATCTATATCTTAATACTCCATTATGAGCTATACCATGCTGAGTATAAGAATATAAAAATAAAGTATAAGCAGCTCTAAAAAAAGAAATAAAAGCTAAAAAAATTATAGAAAGTCAAGATCAATTAATCAAAACATTAATTAAAGTAATTTCTCTTAATAAATTTAAAGTAGGAGGAGCCGCCATATTAGCAGAAGATAAAAGGAATCATCACAAAGCCAAGCTAGGTAAAAAGTTTATTATTCCCTTGTTTACATATAAACTCCGACTTCCTATTCGTTCATATACAATATTAGCTAAACAAAATAAACCTGATGAACATAATCCATGGGCAATTATTAAACAATATGCACCACCTATTCCTCATATAGTTATTCTTATAATCCCACCAATTACCAATCTCATATGAGCAACTGAAGAATAAGCAATTAATACCTTTAAATCTGTTTGATATAAACAAAGTAAAGAAATAAAACCTCCCCCTACTAATCTTACTCTTACTCAAATAAAATTTCAACTTATCCCAATTCCTTGAATTAAAACTAATACTCGTATTAATCCATATCCACCTAATTTTAATAAAATAGCAGCTAAAATTATTGAACCTCTAATAGGAGCCTCAACATGAGCCTTAGGTAGTCATAGATGAACTAAAAATATTGGTATTTTCACTAAAAAAGCAATTACTAACACTAAATACATTAAACCTCTTCTAAAATTAACAAAAAATAAAAAATAATTTAATCTCAAAAAAAAATGAATATAAAAAATTCCTATTAATAAAGGTAAAGAAGCAGCTAACGTATAAAATAATAAATAAACCCCAGCTTGAAGTCGTTCAGGTTGATATCCTCATCCTAAGATCAAAAATATTGTAGGAATTAAGCTTCTTTCAAAAAATACATAATAAAGCAATAAATTATAAACACTAAATGAAAAAATTAAAATAAAAAAAAGAATTACTACATTTAGTATAAATAAAGAAATATTATTATCACTAAAAAAATTATGACTTCTTGCTATCAATATTAAAGCACTAACTCAACCAGTTAAATAAATTAAACTAAATCTATATTGATCCAACATAAAATAATAAGAAAGATTACAAAAATTTTCTGAAATTTCAAACATCAAACAACCAAAAAATAATAGTATAAAAACCATATTTTGAACCATTCAGTATAAATGCTTATTTAAACATAAAGGGATTAAAAAAAAAATAAATCCTAAAAATTTTAACATTCAAGAATATTTATTGATTGAAATATATTACTACTATACCCACGAATTATTGAAACCAAAATTGATAAGCCTAAAACCCCCTCACACACAACAAAAATTAAAAAAAACATCATTGTATACAAAGAATAATTTAATGTATTAAATAGTAAAATTAATACAAATAAGCTAAGTATAATAAATTCTAATCTTAATAATATACTTAATAAAAATTTTCGAAAAGACAAAAAAGAATAGATTCCTCTTATTAATAAAAATAAAACTCAATATATTATCATTGTTTTAATAGTTTAAAAAAAACATTGGTCTTGTAAACCAAAATTAGGGTATCCTTTAAAATTTCAAGAAAAAAGCACTGCTCTATCTTTAATCTCCAAAATTAATATTTTTTAAACTATTTCTTGAAATTTTTATAAAAACTCTAATTAGTGTCTCAATAATACTAGCTTTTATTTTTACTCAATTAAGTCATCCATTAACAATAGGACTAATCCTCCTTTCTCAAACTCTTACTATTACTCTCATTACTGGTTTAATTAATGAATCATTTTGATTTTCTTATACATTATTTTTAGTTTTTATTGGAGGAATATTAATTTTATTTATTTATGTAACTACATTAGCATCAAATGAAATATTTTCATTTTCTTCAATTAATCTTTCTATTATCCCAATAATATTCTTATTAACTTCCTTCTATCTATTAACTAACTGAAATACTCCTTCTCTTTTACCCAAACAAGCAATCTATAATGAAATATTTATAAACTTAAATAATTTATTTAACTTTCCAGAAAATTTTATTTCTTTAATATTAATTATTTACTTATTTATCACATTAATTGCAGCAGTAAAAATTACTAACATTTCATATGGAACTATACGACAAATTCAATAATGAATCAACCTATTCGAACTTCTCACCCATTAATAAAAATTGCCAATAATGCTCTTGTAGATCTCCCAGCTCCTATTAATATTTCTACATGATGAAATTTTGGTTCCTTATTAGGAATTTGTTTAATTATTCAAATTTTAACTGGTCTATTTCTAGCTATGCACTACACAGCAGATATTTCAACAGCATTTAATAGTGTAGCCCATATTTGCCGAGATGTAAATTATGGATGATTTATTCGAACGCTACATGCTAATGGAGCCTCATTCTTTTTTATTTGTATTTATCTTCATATTGGGCGAGGAATTTATTATAATTCTTTCCTTTATATTGAAACTTGAAATATTGGAGTAATTATCTTATTTTTAACAATAGGAGCAGCCTTCATAGGATATGTCCTTCCTTGAGGACAAATATCATTCTGAGGAGCCACTGTTATTACAAATCTCTTATCAGCTATCCCCTATCTTGGTTCAATAATAGTTCAATGACTCTGAGGAGGATTTGCTGTTGATAATGCAACCCTAACTCGTTTCTTTACATTCCACTTCCTTCTCCCATTTTTAGTTGCTGCAATAACAATAATTCATCTTCTTTTTCTTCATCAAACAGGATCAAATAATCCCACCGGATTAAACTCATCATCAGATAAAATTCCTTTCCATCCCTATTATACATATAAGGATATTACAGGATTTTTAGTTATACTCTTTTGTATATTATCTTTAACTATTTATTCACCTAATTTATTAGGTGACCCAGATAATTTCATCCCAGCAAATCCCCTAGTTACCCCATTACATATTCAACCAGAATGATATTTTTTATTTGCCTATGCTATCTTACGCTCTATCCCTAATAAACTAGGAGGAGTTATCGCTCTTATTATATCAATTGCCATTCTTTTAATTTTACCTTTTTCTCATACAAGAAAATTTCAAGGATTACAATTTTACCCAATTAATAAAATAATTTTTTGAATTATAGTAGTTACAGTTATTTTATTAACATGAATTGGAGCTCGACCTGTTGAAAATCCATATATTATAATCGGACAATTACTAACTGTAATTTATTTCTCTTATTTTATCATTAACCCATTAATTTCTAAATGATGAAATTCTCTAATCTATTAGTTAATGAGCTTGAAATAAGCATATATTTTGAAAATATAAGATAGAAATTTATTCTATTAACTTTACTAATTAATGTTATTATAATAATAATATTTTTACTCCTATAAATAAAAAAAGATAATTTAAAGAAAAAGGTAGAAATCTTTTCCATGCAACATACATTAACTTATCATATCGAAACCGAGGAACTGTGCCACGAACTCAAATAAATCAAAAAGAAACTAATATCAACTTAAAATAAAAAAAGAATGAATATGTATCTCCACCAAAAAACATTAAACAAATTATTATACTTATAAATAAAATTCTTGCATATTCAGCTAAAAAAATTAAAGCAAACCCTCCTCTTCTATACTCAATATTAAACCCTGAAACTAATTCTGATTCTCCCTCAGCAAAATCAAAAGGAGTACGGTTTGTTTCAGCTAAACAAGAACATATTCAAACTAAACTAACAGGACCTATAAAAAAACATAATCATAAAAATTTTTGATAATATATTAAATCTAATAAATTATATCCTCCAATCACAAATACTATAGATAAAATAATCAAAGCTAAACTTACTTCATATGAAATTGTCTGTGCAACAGCCCGAAGCCCCCCTAATATAGCATAATTAGAATTAGAGGATCACCCAGCAATTATTAAAGTATAAACCCCTATTCTTGCACAACATAAAAAAAACAAAATAGATAATTTAAAGTTATATATTCTAATTATATAAGGTATACAACACCAAATTAATAAAGCCAAAAATAAAGAAAAAATAGGACTAATATAATAAGGTAAAAAATTTGATATAACTGGGTAAGTTTGTTCTTTTGTAAATAACTTAATTGCATCACTAAAAGGCTGTAAAATTCCCACTAATCCAACTTTATTAGGACCTTTACGAAACTGAATGTAACCTAAAACCTTACGTTCTAATAAAGTTAAAAAAGCAACACTTACTAATACACAAATAATTAATAATAAACTTCCTAAAAAAGAACTAAAAAAATCAATTTTTATCAAGTTCTATCTATAGATAACCTATATATATAAATTCTAAATTTATTGCACTAATCTGCCAAAATAGAAATAGGATTCTAAAATAAAATATTAATTTATACATTAATTCCTTTCGTACTAAAATGTATATTTTAATTAAAGATAGAAACCAACCTGGCTTACGCCGGTCTGAACTCAGATCATGTAAGAATAAAAAGTCGAACAGACTTAAAATTTTAGCTACTGCACCAAAATTGTATCTTAATCCAACATCGAGGTCGCAAACTTTTTTATCAATAAGAACTCTCTAAAAAAATTACGCTGTTATCCCTAAAGTAACTTAAATTTTTAATCATTTATATGGATCAACTATTCAAATATTATTGGTAAAATAATTAAAAAGTTTATTAAATTTTCATATCACCCCAATAAAATATATTAAAAATAAATAAAAAATTTTTCTAATTTTTAAATATTCTATCTATATAAAGATTTATAGGGTCTTCTCGTCTTTTAATTTTATTTTAGCTTTTTAACTAAAAATTTAAATTCTATATAAATTTAATTGAAACAGTTAGTATTTCATTCAACCATTCATTCCAGCCTTCAATTAAAAGACTAATGATTATGCTACCTTTGCACAGTTAAAATACTGCGGCCATTTAATTTTCAGTGGGCAGGTTAGACTTTAAATTAATTTCAAAAAGACATGTTTTTGTTAAACAGGTGAACACTTTTTTGCCGAATTCTTTAAAAAAACCTTTCACATTTAAATACATAAACTATAATATATACTAATTAATTCATTATTTCAAAATTTTTATTATTAAAATATTAATTTTTATATTAAATTAAAATTTACTAAATTATAAATCAACTATATAATTTATAACAAATTTATTAATAATTGCTACTTATAAGCATATATTTAAATTTATTTTAGTTATTTTTAATAATTTTAATAGCTTATCCCATTAAAAATTTTCTAATAAAAGTAAAACAATTATTAAATAATTACTTTATTTAATTAGATTAAATTAAATTTATTTCTAAAAAAACTAGATATCTTGAAAATCGAATAACATTTCATTTCTAAAAATTTATTTAAAATAATTTTACTACATTAACTTTAATAAATTTTTAACTCTTTTCAAATCGAGAATACTAAATTTCTAATAATTTTTAAATTACCCTGATACAAAAGGTACAATATTACATTTTCTTCTTAAAAAATAATTTTTCATTTATTTCAATTTTCAGCTACCTTACTCTTTTCTATAATTAATTAAATTTTCTTATTATACATTATAAACAAAAATTTTTAAATTATTTTAATTAAAAATAACTTCAAAAATAAAAATTCTAATAAATAAAAATTTCAATTTATAAGGAATTGCACAATAATCTCTTCAATGTAAATGAAATGCTTTCTTCTAAGCTTTAAATTGTATTCTAAGTACACTTTCCAGTACACTTACTATGTTACGACTTATCTTACTTTAATAGCAAGAGTGACGGGCGATATGTACATATTTTAGAGCTATAATCAAAATTTTTATCTTTAAATTTTTACTCTCAAATCCACCTTCAAGACATTTTTCATTCTTCTATTCGTATTATTTAAATAAATGTAACCCATAAAAACTTAAATATATGCTACACCTTGATCTGATATATTACATTATCTTGTATCTTAAAAATTATTTTTCTTATAAAATTTTTTATAACGACGGTATATAAACTAATTTATAAATTCAAGAAAGGTTCATCGTGGATTATCGATTACTCTACAGGTTCCTCTGAAAAGACTAAAATACCGCCAAATTTTTTAAGTTTAAAGATCATATCTATTAATACCCTAGTAACTTTATTACATTTTAAATAATAGGGTATCTAATCCTAGTTTTTCATTAAAATTTCCTAGCCTCAATTTTTTTTCAAAATTAAATTATTAAATTTCACCTAAAATAATTTTATTTATTAATTAACAATTTAACTAATTACTAATTTATTTTACTTGAAATCTTTGTCTAACCGCAGTTGCTGGCACAAATTTGACTAATTCTATTTAATATTTCTATATCTAAATTTCTTTAATTAATAAAATTATTCACTACACATATTTAAAATTATTAATTATTTAAATTTTTTAAAATTCTTGCAATAACTTATATGTAAAAAAATTAAAAATAAAACATTAAGCTAAAATAAAACTTTATTATTAATAAACTTTTATAAAAAAAATTCTGAATATCTTAATATTTTTAATTAATAATAAAAAATTATTTTAAATATTTAACAAATTATTTATTTAATAATAATAATAAACTAGTAATATCGATATTTTATCCCCTATAAATATAATATAATAAAAAAATGGAACCATAAAAAAAAAATAATTAATTATTTTTAATAAACATATAATAAATTTAAAAATTTAATAATTAATTTTATTATTTATAAAAAAAAAATTCTTTAACTTAAAGTTCATTGAAATTTTTTTTTTAAGTATAATTTCTATTAACTAAAAAAATTTTTGAATAGTCAAGTAATTAAAATATATAGATATATATTAATATATAAATATTTACTATTAATATATATATCTATATATCTAGCTATAAAAAAACCCAAAATTTATAGATCGACCCTATTTCATAATTTTTCATAATATATTTTTATCTATTATTCATCGAAAAATTTAAATTTAGAGATTATATATATATATAAATATTTAATATATTAATTAAAATCTATATATATAAATTATTTTATTATTAAAATTATTTATATAATTTAAATAACAATAAAAATTTATAAATTATATATATATATATATATAAATCTTTATTATAATATAGTTCATTTTATTGTTAAATTAATTACACTAATAAATATTATCTATATAAATTTTATTTAATATAAACAAAGTACATTATTTTATTTTTTTACCTATAAATAAATA